AGGATCATTCTTATTTTTGATTCCTTAATCAATTTAATTCTTTAATTAAATTTCAAAGAAATTCTATATCTTTCTATATCTATAGAAGTATATAAGTTAAGTATATATATAATAGAAATAATAGAAAGAAGTAGATAATTACTATCTGTTTAATATTAAATCTTAAAGCATTCAGAATTTATTTATTATTCTATATTCTTTCTTCTCTTTTTTCTAAATCGAATAAAAAATATATTTGATTTAATAATAATATATAGAATAGAAATGAAAATAATAACTAAATATCACTATATTTATATCTACATTGATTGATATTGCGTCCAATAGGATTTGAACCTATACCAAAGGTTTAGAAGACCTATGTCCTATCCATTAGACAATGGACGCTTTTCGCTTTTTTCACTTTCCAATTGTAAAAAAAAAAAAAAGAATGTGCGAAAACTTTTTAGCAATTGTGTATTGAAGTGAATTCAATACACAATTGCTATTAGACAATTCTAATAGAGACAATTTTCTCTAAAAAAAAGGGGCTATTTAGAATTTAGAGCGGGTAGCGGGAATCGAACCCGCATCGTTAGCTTGGAAGGCTAAGGGTTTTAGTCGACGTCTATTGATCATTTTTATATTTTTAACGTCTCTAATTCAAAACCGAACATGAAACTTTGGTTTCATTCGGCTCCTTTATGATGGATGGAGAAATTCCGAAATAAAAAAGACGGGAACGAAATCAAAATTGACCCATAACATCTATGTTAGCTTTTTTCTGTATGGGTGCTTTCACAGACAATTTTGCTTTCTAGATGATCCTTCTAGAAGATAAAAAAGGAGAACTCGACCAATCTTTCTAGTTACTTCGTTCTTTATTTTTATTTAACGGAATCCTTAGGAAAAGTATTTTGTTTCCACCGAGCTAAAACAATATAATATATCGATGTCTTTAGTAAACCAAAGTTCTCGTTTAATAGCTATTTTGCTTCAATTTTTTCTATACCAAACAATAAATAGAACTGAAGATTTAGTTACGATTAGAAAGAAACTTTTCTTGCTTTATCCATGGATCCTCTTGTTATACTTATTGAATTGTAAATAATAATCCAATTCAAAAATTATGTTTCGGAATTTCATAATCCAAATTTACAATTGATTAGAGTCTTTGGATACAAATTACGAGAATCTATAATCTTCCTTGAATCTTTCATTGAAAGGTAAAGGACTAAATCCTTTTAAGAAATAAAGTTTTTGATCGGAAAATTAATCAAACCGAGAGACCCTTTAACTATTAAAGGGGTTAAAGGAACGAATCACACTTTTACCACTAAACTACACCCGCTACAATGCAATTATTGCATATAAATTGACCTTTTGTCGAACAGTCGAACAGTCGAACAAAGTAATTGGGAGTTTAATAAAAAAAACCTGAAAAAATTAGAAAACCCTAGCGTTTACGCGTAGACTTAATAAAATTAGTCAAAGCGGGATTACATTTTTTTTATTTCTGACCGTTTTTGTCTAAAAATCCATCGGATTAGTCTTTTGACCTTTAACAAAAAAAGGCCCGGCTGGGGACTGACCAGGCCAGGCTATTAAAATAAAATAAAAAAGATCTTTTACTTGTGTTTGGATGAGACAAAATGAAAAAAGGATTCTCTATTTCTATTATTGTGGTTTTATTTATTTCTCTTTCGGGTTTGAGCCCGTTCTTTATCTAATCTTTATCTACATTTGTTCTGTAAATAGAATTACTGAGAAAGTTCTATAAAAAAAAGTTATATATTATATATAATAATATATATATATATTAATTTTATATATATATAAATAGATGATAAATTATATATATTTATATAATAACAATATATATAATAAAAAAAAAAAAAATGAAAAAAAATATATATAATATAAAGAATAATCTATACAAAACAAAAAAAGAAAGTTTTTTAAGAATAAAGTGGAGAAGGTTTTTGTCTAATGGAACCTAATTAAGTATCCCCTTTCGATTTAGGAGAGATGGCTGAGCGGACTAAAGCGTTGGATTGCTAATCCATTGTACGAGTTAATCGTACCGAGGGTTCGAATCCCTCTCTTTCCCTTTCTCCTTTTGATGATGTGTAATAGATAAAATCCTAAGAAAATTTGAGCATTTCCACTAATTAACTAAAGCAATAAAAAACCCTTCTTTTTTATTCTTCACGTCCCGGGTTACGTCCTGGATCATTAGATAAGAATCCAAATATGAAGAGAGAAACAAAGAATATAACTACAGTGTATACAAAAAGTTTGAGAGTAAGCATTACACAATCTCCAAGATCTTACTTTTTTTTTTCAAAAAAAAAAGAGAATAGATTCTCTATTTTTATACCAAATATCTAATTTTTATACCAATAAATCAAGTGATTTATTTTTTTCTAGAAAAAAATAATAAAAAAAAGATTTCAGAAAGTCATTTGTAATAAGATAATAATCGAGTCTTTCATATGGAAACAGATTTGCATACCAACATCTAGATAGTTTTTTTGGTGAACTCGAATTAGGTTCTTTCATTTAGGGAAAAGAGGATAAAATTGAGGAAATAGAATGATCCAGATTTAGTATGGCTACCAAAAAAATTCAATGTTTTAATTGAGAGTTCGTTCATACGTCAAGATTTTTTTGATCTTTTGAATTGTTGGAAGAATAAAAATAGTGAATTTTTCTAAGCATAGTATTAAGAATTTCATCGAAAACTTACAGCTGCTTGCCAAACAAAGGCTAAGAGAAGAAAGAAAAGAGGTATTACGGGCATAACATCTACGATTGGATTCAAAAAGGCGTAGGCCTCCGGCAATTTGGCGACTAAAAAAGTGCATGAAAAAAGGGCAGAATTAAAACAAATACAGATCAAATTCAATATATTAAGATTAAGCATAACAAAAATGGGTGTTCTTGTGGATAATTTCATTTTGATTGAGTTATTAATATATTTTGAATATAAGTATTTTTTATATAAGGAAAAAAATAAAGAAAGATAGTCTAAAAAGACTTTGTTGAACTTACTCAATCAAAAATCCTTTAATTATCTTATGAGAATTAAAGAAATAATATTTTCATACAATATCTTAATTGAATTCTATGTAATGATCAATAAAGTCAGTTTGATTTGCTATCTACACGTGTCAAAACTCTAGCACCAATGTAATCTATAATTTCATTTGGGCTGAAATTGAATTGACGAAGAACCAATAGCAATATTAATCTTTTAGTAGTCTTGAATAAAAATCGACATGGGGCGTAGCCAAGCGGTAAGGCAACGGGTTTTGGTCCCGCTATTCGGAGGTTCGAATCCTTCCGTCCCAGAGTACAGTCATTCCAGAATAAATCTTCTATTGCCTTTGTACACCACCTTTCTCTTTCTGTTTCAAAATCCAATATTTTTTAAGAATAAAATATTGAAATGAAAAGAAGAATCAACTTATTTTTCATAATTTTAACCGAATTCAAAAGGATCCATTTGCTTTTTTTATTTGTGTGTGATGCAGGTTAAGTAAGGTGGAACCGTAGATTCGAAGAGTTTTAATTAAAAAAAAATATCTATTTATATTTCAATTTATATTTTACATATATCCAATCGAATATGGAATTCATTTGAATTCTGACTTAACCTTTTACGCGTAAATTCACTATTCCATTCATAGAGAAAGAAAAAGTATAGATTACGCTATACTGACTGAACTATGCCTATTCATGATTCCATAATTAAATAAATTACACAAACTAATGCTATGGTAAAACTTCATGCGGTAAAAAGCAACGTGCGACTTGAATTGAAGGACATGATCTGCTGGGGATTTTTGGATCCGCCGCTTTTTATATAGGAATATAGGTGCTCTTGGTTCGACATTTTGTGTTCTATAGTCATACACCTTTTTTGAATATAAAAAAGAGTACAGGGTGGAGCTCGAGGAGAATAGAAACTTTTTATTCCTTTCGGAGGCGTAAGGATCTAGGGTTAGTGCGAATCACTACGTTGGAACAATCTCTTAAGTCTTTTGATTTTTATATTGAAAAAAAGCCCTTTCAATCAATTTTACAATGGAAAAGGAAATTTTCTGGAAATTGTCAAATTCTTTGAATCAAAAGTCTATCATGTGTGAATCAAGCGTTTGTACGATTCTTTGTATAGAAAGAAAATAAATCATCAATAAAATCAGAGGCTTGTTGCGGCCCTTTTTTTATAAAACGATTCAAGATCACCAAAGTCATGTCTAAACCCAAAGATTCAAAGTAAGGATAAAGAATCCTGAAACAAGGAAATCCAGTTTTCAATTATTTGAACAACTAGATAAAAATGAAGAAAAAAAAATGGATTCTAAAAAATGAGACAAAGAAAAAAGGGTTAGAGACTACTAAATAAAAAGAGTACTTAAGGATTCTCTGTGTAGATATTTGAGAGTTATTTAACTTGAGTTATGAGAGTACGAATTTTACGAATGTTTTTTATGGAAAAAAATATTTAGGGTTTCTAATTGATTTAATGTTTTTATTAATATTAATCTCTTTAATATTTCAATTTTATACAGAGAGTTAACTTCTACTCCTTCTACTCATTGAATTTTTTTTTCTGGAGCCGTACGAGGCAAAAGTATCTTATACGTTTCTAGGGGGGTATTATTCATATACATCTATCCCAATGAGTCGTTTATCGAATCGTTGCGATCGGTGTTTGATCTCGAAGAGATCCTCGGAAAGTGGGTTTTTATGATCTGATAACTAATCAAACTTTTTTAAATCTTCCTACTATATCTCAATATCTCAATTTCCTTAAAAGGTGCTCAACCAACAAGAACAGTTCATTATATTTCAAGGAAGGCAGGACTTTTTACGGAATTTAGTCTTAATAAAAATAAAACGAAATTGAATTAATAAAATATAAAAAAGAGGATATGAAAGACTCGTATATAGCTTGGTATCAAATTTTATCTACTTTTTTCTTTCCTCCTCGTTCGCTTCCATTAGATTTTTTT